AAGAGAAAAAAAGAAAAGGTGTATTCAACAGCTTCGAGACTTGGGTTCAAGTTTGAATTAAATAAATTATTCAATTCAAAAATTAACTAGGGATGGAGGTAGAATAAACAGGGTGGGGCCTAGATCTAGGACAAGACTCTTATACAAGGTACTTAAATGTAAATGAAATACTGTGATTTGAATTTGAAATAAAGTTTAGAAATTTTTTTAGTATATTGATTGCAGCGAAAGTTTTCATAATTGGATTTCAAGTTAATAACTTCTATTTATCCTTCCTTCCTTCTTCTTCGTTTCGGATCGAAAATAGAAGAGTTGAGTAAATCAAAAATCCAAAGGGGGTTCATGGCCAAGGGAAAAGATGTCCGAATAACGGTTATTTTGGAATGTACCGGTTGTGTTCGAAACGGTGTTAATAAGGTATCAACGGGTATTTCCAGATATATTACTGAAAAGAATCGTCACAACACGCCTAATCGATTGGAATTGAGAAAATTCTGTCCATTTTGTTACAAACATATGATTCATGGGGAGATAAAGAAATAGATCGAATCGAGCACATGTATGTAACCCTTCTTTGGAAGGGTAAAAATGACATTCTATATAGAACATAGTTAAATATTCTATATATAACATAATTAAATATAAACAAACCAAATCCTATTTATTCTAATTCATTTTAGATCCGACCGAAATAGGATTTTCGGGATAAGGAATAAACTAAACAAACCATGGATAAATCCAAGCGGCCTCTTCTTAAATCCAAGCGATCTTTTCGTAGGCGTTTGCCCCCGATTCAATCGGGGGATCGAATTGATTATAGAAACATAAGTTTAATTAGTCGATTTATTAGCGAACAAGGAAAAATATTATCTAGACGGGTGAATAGATTGACCTTGAAACAACAACGATTAATTACTATTGCTATAAAACAAGCTCGTATTTTATCTTTGTTACCTTTTCTTAATAATGAGAAACAGTTTGAAAGAACCGAGTCGACCACCAGAACTGCGGGTCTTCGAGCCAGAAATAAATAGGCTTACTCTTTCTTCACTTGACTAAAAAAAAGTAAAATCCGAACTCAAACGCAGATTGATGTTTTGTTCGAAAAATATGAAAAATATAGATTGAATTATCGTGTCGTAAGAAAAAAAAGAATCGGGCAAGAATAAAGATTTTTTTGAGTGTGTTCGTTCAGTTTTACTATTTTTTTATCATATTTATTTTGACTTTACCCTCCCGGAGTTCATTCTCCGGGGAACTCCGTTTAAATTATTCCGGTGGATTCTTTCCAATCTACTTCTTTTATGATCTCATTGGAAATCATATAAAGACAATTTTTATTTGATATAGCTATTTGTGCAAGTATTTTACGATTAAGAAGCACCTGTTTCTTATATAGGTCGTGTATTAATCTACTATAACTATAGGATACCCCTATTTCACGAATTACTGCGTTTATTCGAGTGATCCACAAACGGCGAAAATTTCTCTTTTGCTTATCCCTATCCCGATGCGACGAAACCAAAGCTCTTATTTTCTGTTGAGTAATTGTTCGAGTAAGTCTTGAATGAGCCCCTCGAAAGCTTGATGCAAATAAACGAATTTTTGTTCTACGTCTCCGAGCTATATTTCCCCGTCTAATTCTGGTCATTGAATAAATGAAACTTTGACGAATAACTAATAGATTTCCCTTCTTTCAGTTATTCTTTTTCCCTTTCCTAGTCTATTAATAACAAAGCTTTTTTCCAATGTATAAACTAAAAATTCCAATGACTTTGGCTACTATAACCTTCCCGACCGCTATTTTTCTTTTTTCTAGACATTTCACTTCGAAATAAGAAATTTCATTTTACTAGGTATCAAAATATAATAAATAAAAAATATAAATGGATAAAGAAATAGTGGCTTCCTTCGTTTATATGGTTACTTCTTAAACGGTGAGGTTTTCTCTATACACCGGAGCCTTTACTTCATTTAATCAATGTTATTGGTAACTTGTATAGTTCACATTCTTTGGCTCTACCCATGAATTATCCAGTAATAGGTCTTTCACGATTAGATCTACTTACACAGTAACGGTATTTAATTATGAAAGTTGGCTGGGTAGCTAACCCTGTTAGTCCGTTCTTGCAAGAGGGGCCTAAGTTTTATGTTTTTATTTTTAAGTAGGATTTTCTCCGCTTAATGGATAACCATTTGCTACCAATGGAGAATTGCTTCTCATCTTAAATTGAGGTGATTGGATTTGCACCAATGGAAACCATAAATTTCATACACAATAGAATGGATATATTCTTTTTTTTATACTGAATTGAACGGACTTCTTTTTCTATTCTATCCTATTCCCCGGTACTGATCATTGATACTAGAAAAGGTTTTCTTTCTTTTTATCTCAGCTCATGATCTGAACGAGTCGCACATACACCCTAGTACATGTTCCTCGACGCTGAGGGCATCCCCCAAGCGCGGGGGATTTTGTGACATTTCTGATTGGCTGTCT